TCGAATAAATGATTTTTTTGCATTTCCAAGATTATGTTGTTATGTTGCCTTGGCCTTGAATGGCGCACTAATCTTTTTAATCCGGTACCAACGGGTATCATCTCCCCTAAAACAACGTTCTCTTTCAGACCTTTCAACCAATCGATACGACCCCGGAGAGCGGCTTTTGCTAAAACTCTAGCAGTTTCTTGAAAACTCGCTTCGGCTATGAAACTTTGAGTATTCAGAGATGTTTTCGTTATTCCCAATAATAGGGCTCGGTAACAGATCGCTTCTTCCAAAGCACGCCCCGTTCGTTCAGCTCGCAACAATCCAATTAGTTCGCCGGGTGAAAAAACATTAGACATTCCATCTTCTGAAACCAAGACTTTTGATGTTATTTGACGCACAATAATTTCTATATGTCTATTATGGATCTGCACCCCCTGGGATCGATAAACCTTTTGGATCTTATTAACCAAAGAAATACGACTTTGTACTATAGTTAGTTCAGCACCAATCAAGAATCCCCAGGGAATGCCAAGAATTCTTGTTATACGTTCGTTCCAACCCTCAACTCTCTTTTCTAGGTTCATCGATATTGAATCAATCGAACGCACTTCTAATACCTGTTCCACTTTTGGAAGACCCTGTGTTATATCACCGGATCTCGATTTTTCATATATAAATGTAACTAATATATCTCCTTCATAAAGGATTTCTCCATAATGGCCATGAACAGTTGCTCCTGGAGTCGCCAAATAAGGGTTAGCCGATCTTATTACTACAGAATCAATTTGAACAATAAAAACTTGACCCGATTTTAGGTGTGGTCCGTTTTTAGCTATACGTACATTTTCACAAATAAATTGCCCAAGTCTAATTATTGTAAATGCTTTTTCACAATAATTAGAATTATGATGATAATTATCATGGAGAAAATGCCAATTAAAATGGAATGGATTCAAAACAATGTTACTGCACAGATCGGGCTTATAAATTCTCCTGTTTTCGTCCATTAAATAATATTTAAATACTTGAAAAGTTTCCTTTAAATTGTCAAGTTGCAAATATTTAGTTACCGAAATCTGATTATGAGTTATTAAAGGGTAAAATGAATAAATATTTGCAACTTGAAGGGCTATTCCTAAAGGGCCTAACGAATTCCTAATTGGAATTAGAAGATCTCTTTTAATTGATTCTTTTATCACATTGTGATATTTTACATCGTTGAATGGGCCCATTTGAAAACAATTAGATGATGACAAAATTATCAAAGATCGGCATTCCTTATTTCTATTCAACAACATACGAATAGTTCCGTGATTTTGGCTAATTGATTGTGGAATCTTTGCCTTGGAATAAATAGAATAAAATGGATTGATATTGGTGCGACCTGACTCATTATAAGAGATCAATCCTGAACCGGACGGATCATTCCTTTTTCTGATATACGAAATATGGGATTTCACTAAGTCAATTCTTAGGAAATCTCGAATTAGACCATTTGTACTTACTTCAACAAAAGAAACGCGGGCCTTTTCGATACAAGAACTTTTTTTGTCTTGATCCCAATTCAAGACTAAACAAGTCCGAACTAATTGAATGCTTGTGTCAGAAATTCCCCGAATTGGTTTTCCATTTCCATAAAGAATATAATTAAAAACTTTAAGTTCCAGATTATCCCTTTCCTGCAACAGATCCTGGGGGAAAAGTTTTAGTAAATTTATACCGTCCGCTATTTCATATATAATTACGGGTCGAACCAAAACAAAATACTTTTTCTTGGTGGGTGTGATCCATTGGACATAGATCCAATTTTTCAATTTTTTTGATTCCTTAGAATTTTTTTTTTTTACCGTTCCGGGTGGTATCAAGATGCCACTGTGTCGGGATATCTTATCCATCTCTCCAGGAAAATGGATATCACCAGAAAAAATTTTGAATTCAATCCTTTTTTTTTTCTTCTCCACTCGGACCAATCCACCTACTCGGCTTCTTATATTAAAAGTTATTGGTGTATCTACTCCAATGATACTATTGTTCCGTACCATTATGGAAGAAGATTCAGGTAAAATATGCACTTCCTCGGGAATGAAAAAAAATCGATCCACTTTCATTTGGTATTTTGGCTTAAATTCTTTGACGCCTCGATACTCAATTAAATCCTCTTTTTTGAAAATGGAATGAACTCCTATAGTCCTATATTTAGTAATTCCTGAACTCTTTTTTCTGTATTGAGGATCATCGAAATAAGCAAGAATACTATTTCTACGAAAAATACCATTGATAGGTATTTCAATCGAGATACCGGAGGGGGGCATTAGTTCTTTGTTTCGTTCTTGAATCGATTGGAATGGAATGATGAATCTATTTCTTCGCCTCTTTGCCAATAAATCTAAATTATCGTGGAGAATAGCAGGATATATGAAATTACAATTACCCATACATATGATTCGATTAATCCCTGAATAATCAGGAATCCTGCTTTCTTTTTTACCAGAAAGATTTGAACTAAAGA